ATAACACAAAATTTCTCCACCAATTCTTTCTAGGCGAGCCTCTCGGTCTGTCATTATACCTCTAGAAGTAGAAAGAATTACAATCCCCATACCACCTAAAATTCTAGGAATTCGTTGATAGTTAGAATAGATTCGTAGACCAGGTCGACTGATCCGTTTTAAATTTAAAATAGTTCTATATGTTCCTTTCCTATTCCTTCTATGTCGCAGGGTTAAAACCAAAAAATATTTGTTGCTTTCCTGATGTTTCCTCACGTTTTCGATAAAACCTTCCCGTAAAAGTATTTTAACAATGTTTTCGGTGATATTAGTAGATGCTATTCGAACCGTTACTTTTCTATCCATGTCGACATTTCGTATAGAGGTTATTATGTCAGCAATAGTGTCCCTGCCCATGATGAACTAAAATTATTGGTGCCTGCTAATTTTGATATAATCAACATGCTCTTTTTTATTTTTTTATTTATGAATTCTATTAAATATTAAATTAAAGGTATATGCGTGAAACACAATCTACTAATTAATCTATTTCATTCGCTTACTATAACTATATCATGGTCTCGTCTTATAATACCTCAGGGGCTAAGGAAACTATTTTAGTAAAATTTAACTGTCTCAATTCCCGGACGATCGCACCAAAAATTCGAGTTCCTTTTGGGTTTCCTTCTTGATCAATAATAACTGCAGCATTGTCATCATATCGTATTATCATACCGTTGTCACGTTTGAGTTCTTTACAGGTACGTACAATTACAGCTCTGATTACTTCTGATCTTTCTAGAGGCATATTTGGTACTACTTCTTTGATCACAGCAACAATAACGTCACCAATATGAGCGTATCGGCGATTACTAGTTCCTATGATTCGAATACACATCAATTCTCGGGCCCCGCTGTTGTCCGCTACATTCAAATGGGTCTGGGGTTGAATCATATCATTTTTTTATTCGATTTTTCAATGCAAAGAACGAAGGAAAAAAAAAAAGAAATATTGTTTGTCCAAAATCAAAAAAAGAAACCTGCAATTTTTTTTCATCCCAAAGACCTCTTTTTCTTTTATTCCTATCCCGAAATAATGAATTGAGTTCGTATAGGCATTTTGGACGACGCTATTGAAATAGCTTTTCTAGCTATATTTTCTGCTACTCCGCCCATTTCATAAAGTATTCTACCTGGTTTAACGACAGCTACCCAATATTCGGGGGATCCTTTCCCCGAACCCATACGTGTTTCTGTAGGTCTTACTGTAACTGGTTTGTCTGGAAATATACGTACCCATATTTTTCCACCACGGCGTACGTTTCGTGTCATTGCTCGTCGCCCCGCTTCTATTTGTCTAGATGTGATCCAAGCAGGTTCAAGTGCTTGAAGAGCGTATCTACCGAAACAAATACGATTACCTCGATAAGATATTCCCTTCATTCTTCCTCTATGTTGTTTACGGAATCTGGTTCTTTTGGGGTTATAGTGGATGAGTCTTTTTAAAATTCCATCTCTACTCCAGAACCGGACATGAGAGTTTCTTCTCATCCAGCTCCTCGCGAATGAAATGATTCAAAAAAATTTAGTTAAGATAAAATTCAATTTTTTTGAATAATACACTGAATCGTGGGATTCTTTGATATTTCATCTAATTTTCATCTAATCTATTTCTATTAGAAATTTTTATATCTTGTTTATATATAGCTTTTGGATATATAGCTAAACATATATTTCTAGATAATGTAATTTTTTATTTATAATTTATTTATAATATAATAATATATAAGGCTATAACGAATCTTTATTTTGTTTTGTCTTTATCATATCGGATCGCTCAAAAAATAGAGCAATTCGGTAAAATAAAGCTTTCGCGGGCGAACATTTACTCTTTCAATATCTATTTCAATTGTAAGGTTAGCCCACGATCTTTCAGAACAAATGAATTGATACCTGGTTTGTTCCGCCATCCCACTCAATGAATCATTAGGATTCGTTTTTAATAGAATCTTCTGTATTCACAGGTTTCCGTCGTTCCCATCGCTTCTCAATTAATGGTTAGGTCTGAATTATACAATGGAGCTCCTGTTCTTGAGTCAATCTTCTCAGTCTTTATTGGCTCTAGGCTCTTGATTTTTTTTCTATGAACATATTCATTTAATTCGGGAGGAATTAGTTTGATGCTTTATTACATTGCTTTTTATGAAATGATTCATAGACCTTACATATTATATTGGAATCATATATCATTGGCGTTCTTTTTATCTCTTTCTCTCACCCTTCTTCCATTTATCCACATCATTCTAGATTTCGCTTCCCAAACTCATAATCAGATTGGTTTGGTTTTTTTTTTGTGTTTATGCAAAAAAGATTTCAGTTGCTACAATGATATGACCAATATATCATATCTTGACTGGTTGTTTAGATCTAGATAATGTGAAGCGATGAGTTGGTTATTAATTCTGTAATTTTGAGTTCATACTATGTATGGGCCGGTCCATTTTTTGTTTTGAACCCTAAT